AATTGGAATGGAATTACTAATCAAATAGATCTCTATCGAAATTTGGATCTAATGAGTCTCTTATAGTCTAGAATAAAAAAGAAAGACTTTTTCTTTTAGTTCATGCATAATCATCCCAGGGTAATTCTCCTTTTTCAAGTGGGAGAGATGGCTGAGTGGACGAAAGCGGCGGATTGCTAATCTGTTGTACGACTTATTCGTACCGAGGGTTCGAATCCCTCTCTTTCCGTCTCCGCTGAAGACTTGATATTTGCCTTTCGAAATAAAAAACCGAACCATTTTCTATGATTTTATCATAGTTCAATGTCTACAATAGAGAAAATTATAACAAAATTCGGAAATCGAGTAAGGAAAATCAAAACCTCCTTTTTTAGTCCTCACGCCCAGGATTACGTCCTGGATCATTAGAGAGGAATCCAAAAATGAAGAGAGAAACAAAGAATATCACTACTGTGTAAACGAAGAGTTTGAGAGTAAGCATTACAAAATCTCCAAGATCATTTTTGAAAAAAGAGAGAATAGATTATCTATTTTTAGATCGCATATCCTATAGTTTGTTTGACACCAAAAAATGAAGTGCTTTCTACAAAAGAAAGTCATTTTCAGAAATGCATTTGTAATAAGATTCTTTCACCAAAATTATCTTTCATGCACCATCTCTCTCTCTCTATATATATAGATATATTGTAGGGGACCCTAATTAATACTAGTAGGATCCTTAGGGCACTGGAAGTAGAAGGCAAGAATGAGGAATAGGTGGTCCAAAAATTTCTATGTGAGAATCGAGGGTTCCTAAAGTAAGACTTATCGTAGCTTATCAATTCGTAGAATCTTTTTTCTCTTAAAAATTGAGGAATGTTTGTAAGACAGTAGTAAAAAGATTATCGAAAACTTACAGCAGCTTGCCAAACAAGGGCTAGGAGCAAAAAGAGCACAGGTATGACTGGCATAACATCCACGATTGGATTTAAAAAAGCGTAAGCCTCGGGCAATTTAGCGAAAACAAAACTAATTGAATAAAGGGCAGAATTAAGACAGATACAGATCAAACTAAAGATATTCAGCATAACAGAAATTTCCTTCTTTATTTAATTGTATTTTGATTGACTGATATGATAGACGGAAAAAAGTAAAGTAATTAAGGTACACCAAAAATCTTTATTTTTCTTTGAATCACCCAATCAAAAAACCCTCCCTGCTCAAACAAGAGTAGAAGGAATCATACTTTCATACATTATCTTAATTGAATTCTATGTAATGATCAATAAATTCTGTTGGATTCTACAACTACATGTGTTAAATCCTAGCAATAATCGAATCCATTTCATAGAGATTTGAGCGGAAATTGACGAATACCCAAAAACAATAAATAGTATTGTTTCTTAGTATGAAATCAAAGCCTAAATGGGGCGTGGCCAAGCGGTAAGGCAACGGGTTTTGGTCCCGAAATTCGAAGGTTCGAATCCTTCCGTCCCAGAGCAGTTTGATTCTAAATTCGTTTTTAGAATTTTCTGCTTCCCTTTTTTTGTTTAAAACAAAATAAGGGGTATTGTGTTATCGAAATGCTTCCCTGTTTATATAGATAAGATAGAAAATTCTCAAGTATAAATTGCGATTGACCTATTGATCCAATGACTATTCATGATTCCATATTGAATCAATTCTATACGAGGTTAACCCCAGAGAGATGTTATGGTAAAACTTCGACTAAAGCGAGGCGGTAGAAAGCAACGTGCGACTTGAAGGACATGATCGTCTGTGGACTCTTACATCCACCATCTTTTATATGGATAAAGATGTTTCTTGGCTCGACATAGTTTATCCTGTTCCACTAGACCAACCCTTTGTTTTTGCTGGGTTGTAAATAATAGCTGATGGAGCTCGAGTAGAACTTTCTTCAGTTCTCAGGAACGGGAGTCTAGGGTTAGTGTCAATCAATAAGTGGAAACAACTTCGTAAGTATAGTTTTCAATATAAAAATCGAAAACATCCGAATTCAACTAAATTTCCTTGAAACTTTTGGTGAAATTGAGAAAACTATTTTGATTTCAATCATAAGTCTATCACACGGGAATCCACTGTTCGTATGATTCTTCGCTAGAAAGAACTTGCAAAAAGGTTCGTTGCTTCCATTTTGAAACTATTAAATATCATCGAAGTAATGTCTAAACCCAATGATTCAAAGCAAAGATAAAAGATCCCGAAACAAGAAAATCCCTTTTTTTATTGTCTTAACCATTGGAATCAAAAGGAATTCTAAACGAGACAAACAAAGAGGGTTAGAGACAGCTCAATAAATGAAATGGTTACGTGTTAGCTCTTTGAGAATTAGACAACTTGAGTTAGGAGGACAGATGATTTTTTGATTTTTCTTTTTGGGGACGGAAGAAAAAAAAAAAAAACGAATCAAAGCATAGTATAGTAATGAATCGAAAAATTTTAGAGCTCGATTTGGAACTATAAACTATAGAATTCAAATCATTCTTTCTCGAGCCGTACGAGGAGAAAACCTCCTATACGTTTCTAAGGGGGGGACATTATTTCTATCCCAATGAGCCATCTATCGAATTGTTGCTATTGATGTTCGATCGGGAAGAGAAGGACGGGATCTCGGGAAAGTGGGTTTTTACGATCCACAAAAGAATCAAACCTATTCAAATGTACCTTCTATTCTTTATTTCCTCGAAAGAGGAGCTCAACCAACAAAAATTGTTCACGATATTTCAAAAAAGGGCTAATTCAAGAACTTCGGGTTAATTTCACGAAAAAAACTATTGGACTTCAAATGGATTCATAGGTGGGGTGAGACTTTCATTTTTTCGGTGGCAACACCGAAAGAAATCACCCTTTCTGCAACGCTTTTGCATATGTAATATTGACCTAGTTCATCCGTACCCCTAGTTCAGACTTAAACTACGACTCGACTGCCCAACTAAAGGAACTCCCATGAATATATTTAAGAAATTTATAATTGACCGTCTTTTTAACCTTTTGGAAGAAAACGGACCAAAAGATACAACCGTGAAAAGTGCCATTCTTATACTACTCACGATTCTTGTTGTCACGGGCAGAAAACAACCATCCACAGATACAGCAACTTATCGGATCCTAATGAAACCAAAAGCTTCTCTTATGGAAACAACTACTGAGACGGGCGGAATTACTACCATAGAACAATGGGCCTCAAGTTCTCATTCCCGCATTTATCGCCATCGAGCAGAGGCGGCCAAAATTTACCTTCTCCCACAGGAAAGTAGGGATTTTGTTATCACACAAGAAACTCAGATTCTCACCCGGTGGTCCGAATTGATCGAACCTTCAACGAATGCCAGCCTTGTAGAGGTTGTTTCTACAACCGAACCAGTTGTGACTTCATTTGATCTGACGGAGTCCAATTCGGCCTCAATGGACTTCCACCTCAACACGAAACAAGCACTACTGGCCGCCCTGGTAGCACAGTATAAAATCCTCAATCAAAAAATAGATGACGAGGTTTGTTACTTGATCTTGAGACGTTGGCAGGCCTTTTTTCCCTCAGTTAATAGTGACACGATAGACAATAATAATGCTTATCCATTTCAGGTTGAGGGTGGTTCTGCGGCTGAGCAGGACTTTTTCGACGTAGCTGTAGCTAATGATTCCTCGGGATCTAACACTACTAGTTCTATATCTGAAGTTAACGAGAGTTCTGATACATTTTTGAACTCATCAAATAGTTATTCGGTATATAACGATAATATAATCAGTTCTAGATCTGAGGTTCACGATGGCTCTGCCTCTGCGCAGGGAATTGTGAACTCATCTTATGGTTACGCGTTATATAACAATAATCTATTTATTAATAGCCCTGAGGGCTCTGCCTCTGCGCAGGGCTTTTTCAACTCCTCGAATGGTTACGCATTACATAACAATGGTCTATTTCATTATAACTCTGAGGTTGAGGATGGCTCTGACTCTGAGTCAGAGTCAGATGATAGCTCGGACTCAGAGGCAGATGATGGCTCTGAATCTGGGGACACTCCAGCCCGGCCTCGTTATGAGGGAGCGTCCGCGATCTTTGTTCCTCAACTTATGGGATTTTTTCTCTCCGAGCCGGGTGAAGGAAATTCCATGGACCAAGTCAAACTGAGGATATGTGAAGTGGAACTCGACCTAGAGTTACACCGGTTTTCCCGTCTCACTTTCATGGTCGAAAATGCGTCGAGAGAAAGACCTAGGTACGAACGAAACTTTGTGGCCAAATTACGGGATGAACTTTGCCTCAGGCAGTTTGAGTTGTCAATTCGGAAGGCCAAAACTCATAATCCACACGAGCTAATCGAGACGCGACCTGGATCCGAGATACGGTGGGATGTAAACATTGAACAGCTCACTCGTGCAATAAATACCTTACATCGGCAGAAAGTCGCTATTTACCGTTTGAAACACGCTATATATCGACTGTTACAGTTACAGTAGGGGGGGTTGTTCACTATTCTGTTGATTGCATGGTGGACTCCCCTGAAAAACATTGGCGCGCGTATAAACGGGGTGCTCCACCTAACTGAGCTATAGCCCTTATTACTACCTATTTTAGCATGGAAAGAATTGCTTGTCAAGATGAATATCCCACATGATAGTTTCGGATCTGTTTCCTGCCATGTCAAGGATTGTTATTGCGTAGAAATCAGATTCCGTCTATAATCAAGCCATCAATATGATGGGTCCCTCTTGTTTTTCTTTGTGATGATAAATGACCTACTTAACCCAGTGGTTAGAGTATTGCTTTCATACGGCGAGAGTCGTTGGTTCAAATCCAATAGTAGGTAGAACTTATTAGATACCGGAGGCACTGGTATCTAATAAGTTTTGCTACTCACCCTATTTTTTATTTATTCCCCCCACTCCTTCGGATTCTAGTTCTTTTTTGGTTGGATCAGATTACCATTCCATTTTAGGGGAGTCAATGGGCAGACTCCAAATCCGTTGGATAAACGGAACTTCTTTGGATTATTTGGGCATATCAAGGAGCGATGAAATAACATCGAGAGCCTCGGCCCGCGTCCGAGCTCGTCGAACAGCTAAATTTGCCTCAATTGTTTGTCTCTTGCCTTCAGCTCGACTCAAGTTAGCTTCAGTTATTTCAAGAGTTTGCTGAGCTTCTTGTGGATCAATGTCACTATCCTTTTCCGCATCATTTACTAAAATGGTGATCTCATTATTGCCTATTCTAGCGAAACCACCCATGAGAGCTATTTTTACCCATTGGTTGTTAATACGTATTTTCAAAATACCTATATCTAGAGCTGTAGCAATAGGGGCGTGATTTAGTAATACACCAATTTGGCCACTATTAGTAGATAAAATGATTTCTTTCACTTCGGCATCCCAAACAATTTGATTAGGAGTCAATACACAAAGATTCAAAGTCATTTCTGGCTCTCCACTTCTAAATTCAGAGCCTTCGCGGTAGCTTCATCGATGGTACCTACCAAATAAAAGGCCTGCTCAGGAAGACCGTCTAATTCTCCGGAAAGGATCAGTTGAAACCCCCTAATTGTTTCTGCTAGACCAACATATTTCCCTGGAGAACCGGTAAATACTTCTGCTACGAAGAAGGGTTGTGATAAGAAACGTTCCATTTTTCGTGCTCTTGCTACGGTTAAACGATCCTCTTCCGACAATTCGTCCAACCCAAGGATAGCTATAATGTCCTGAAGTTCTTTATAACGTTGTGAAGTTTGCTTAACTCTTTGCGCAGTTTCATAATGTTCCTCACCAACAATCCGAGGTTGTAGCATAGTTGACGTGGAATCTAAAGGATCTACTGCTGGATAGATCCCTTTGGCAGCGAGTCCTCTTGAGAGTACGGTAGTCGCATCTAAATGTGCAAATGTCGTAGCAGGGGCGGGGTCCGTTAAATCGTCTGCAGGTACATAAACTGCTTGAATAGAAGTTATGGATCCCTTTTTGGTAGAAGTAATTCTTTCTTGCAAAGAACCCATTTCTGTACTAAGGGTCGGTTGATAACCCACAGCAGAAGGCATTCTGCCCAATAAGGCAGATACTTCAGATCCCGCTTGTACAAAACGAAAAATATTGTCGATAAATAAAAGGACGTTTTGTTTATTAACATCCCGGAAATATTCCGCCATGGTTAGGGCAGTTAAACCAACCCTCATACGAGCTCCCGGCGGTTCATTCATCTGCCCATAGACTAGAGCTACTTTTGATTCTGCAATATTTTGTTCATTAATCACTCCAGACTCTTTCATTTCCATGTAAAGATCATTCCCTTCACGAGTACGTTCGCCTACTCCGCCAAATACGGATACACCCCCGTGAGCTTTGGCAATGTTGTTGATCAATTCCATGATGAGTACTGTTTTACCCACTCCAGCTCCACCGAAGAGTCCTATTTTCCCCCCACGACGATAAGGCGCTAAAAGATCCACTACTTTAATCCCCGTTTCAAAAATGGATAATTTGGTATCTAATTCTATAAAGGCAGGCGCAGATCTATGAATCGGAGATGTTTTTCGAGTATCTACAGGACCTAAATTATCAACAGGTTCGCCAAGAACGTTGAAAATTCGTCCGAGAGTCGATCCACCGACCGGAACACTTAGAGGAGCTCCCGTGTCAATCACATCCATTCCTCTCATCAGACCATCCGTAGCACTCATAGCTACCGCTCTCACTCGATTATTTCCTAATAATTGCTGTACCTCACAAGTAACATGAATTTGCTGGCCGGCAGTATCTTGACCCTTCACTACCAAAGCAGTGTAAATATTAGGCATCTTGCCTGGGGGAAAGAATACATCCAGTACCGGACCAATGATTTGAGCGATACGCCCCGGTTTTTTTTCTTCAAGTGTGGAAACTTCAGGACCGGACGTAGTAGGATTGATTCTCATAATCATAAACAAGTGAAATCGGTTGAAAAAAAAGAAACTGTTCGATAGCGCAAGCGAGAGCAAGTGGAGTGGTTAAGACAAAAATAAATGGGAATTAGTACTTCATTTTGATGGTCGCAGCCAACCGAATTCCATTGTTTACTCATTCAATGCGTACATTTTCAAGTTCAATCAACCCCAATCTATTTTCAAAATATCAAGTAGATGGAGAAGAATCATGCCTGAGGAAGTATTTTATTTCTTGATCATTCTAAGCAATCCCATCCATATTATCTATTTATCTATGGAATTCGAACCCGAACTCTATTTCTGATTCAGTATTTCTATCGGCTTCTATCGCAGTGGCCATTGTTTCTGATTTCAGTATCTAAATTTTCGCCTATTCTTTTTTTACCTTACCTTTTCATGAACGACTTCTGGATAGTTTCACATCTAGGATTTACATCTACAACATGGATCACTGTCAAGAGTGAATTTTTTATTAGTTAGATATTTCGATTCAAAAAAGGAAGGGATTACAAGAAAAACTGGGATTGGGTTGCGCCATACATAGGAAAGAGTATACAATAATGATGTATTTGGCGAATCAAATACAGTGGGT